TCGCAGTGCAACACTGCAAGAGGATGATTTGCAACGACACGATTCTCTTGCGTTTGTACGCACTTTCCTGTTTTCGGGGTTTTACGGGGTCAAAAAGTCCAAAAACGTCTTTTTTAAGGGGGTAGGGGGTTTTAGGCCATTTTCACGTTTGAAATTTTTCATTTATTAAGAAAGCACCTAGGGATGTAAAAGTAGTTATGCTCTAGAAAGAAAAGTTAATGGTATAAGAATTCTATGTCATTCAAGGTTGAATGTTCAAGTCTTAAGCAAAGTAAATGTACCGGGCCTTGACTAAAAATCTGAATAACCAGCCGCTGGCAAGGTGATGAAAGTGACGGGAGAAAAAGACCAATGAGGCAGATCAGGCTAAACAACCGCAGTGCGGAACGTACGAGGACTGTTTAAGCCATGTCGCGTGCCAGGAGACCCATGTTCCGTACAGTCACTATTGCCTCGATAATATCAGTTATGGGGAATATTCTATTAGTGTACTTGAGTTAGGAACCAAATGCTCTGGAATGGGACGTAAGCATGTTATACAATTAAGTCTTAGATTATAATGATTGTTCAAGTGTAGTGGAACCGTTTAGGATGGTGGTTACACTCCGGACGAAACTGTTGTTATGGGATATTGTTGATAAATATGAAAACGAATGATTCTCCTGAATGCTGTACATAATTTAATGCTAGATTACATATATATTCCTGGCTTAATTGATGTTAAGTATATATATGTATTGATAAGGCTTATAGTTAGTTCTCATTTTATGGTTTTAGTAAGGTTATTCTTGATTAATTGGTGTTCATGGAGCTCATGTAGCAACACATTTGTAATTAATTTATTAGGGATTAATGTAGGTATGGTTTGGATTGTAGATAATTTAATGTAAAATATACATATAATTACTATATAGTTGATATTATGTAATTGATATGGGGGGGTGGGGGGGATAGGGAGGGAGGAATTAATGTGCTCTGTTATGATGGAGTAATGTTGATTAATAGGTTTATGGTTTATGTAGGGGATAGTTTAATGTTTGTCTAAATATCAAGTCTTAATACATACATGGCCAAAGAGTAGTTTAAGTAGAATTTTAGCTTTGGGAGTTAAAGGTAGGAGTTAAAGTCTCTTTTCTTTGAGCCTAAGGATGGAATTTAGCCGTCATATTCGGTTTACAAGACCGACACTTTAACTTTAAGTTACTTAGGCAGTTACGGTTAAGTATTTTGTTTTCGATTCAGCCTGATAGGGGTATAAATACTAGGAAAATTAGGAAGTAGAGAATTGAAGCTGCTTGGCCAATGGCAATATATGGGTCTTCTACGGGCTGTCCTCCGATTCAGGTTAGGATTAGGACATCAGCTGCAAGGATTCAAAGTGTAATTTTGAATAAGGGGCGGAATGTAGTGCTGCGGATTTTTGAAGTGTGTAGTAGAGGTACGAGTATTAGGATTAAGATTGAGAAAAGTAGGGCAAGCACTCCGCCTAATTTGTTTGGGATGGAGCGTAGGATTGCGTAGGCAAATAGGAAGTATCATTCAGGTTTAATATGGGGAGGGGTAATTAGTGGGTTGGCCGGAGTGAAATTTTCTGGGTCGTTTAGTAGGTTGGGTGAGAGTAGTGCAAGTGATGTAATAACTAATAGTAGAATGATGAAGCCGAGTAGGTCTTTGAAAGTAAAATAGGGGTGAAATGGAATTTTGTCGGCATCTGAGTTAATTCCTATTGGATTGTTTGAACCTGTTTCGTGAAGAAATACAATGTGGACTAATGATGCAGCTGCGATTGCGAAAGGTAGAATAAAATGGAAGGCGAAGAATCGAGTGAGTGTTGGTTTGTCAACTGAAAATCCTCCCCAGATTCATTGTACTAGGGTATCTCCAACATATGGGATTGCCGAAAGGAGATTGGTAATTACGGTGGCGCCTCAAAATGATATCTGACCTCATGGGAGTACATATCCTACAAACGCTGTCATTATAGTGAGGAGGAGTAGGATTACTCCAATGTTTCATGTTTCTATATATAAATAGGAGCCATAGTAGAGGCCGCGGGCAATATGTAAGTAAATGCAGATGAAGAATAGAGATGCGCCGTTCGCGTGGATGTTTCGGATAAGTCACCCGTAATTGACGTCTCGGCAGATATGTGCAACTGAAGAAAAGGCGGAATTAATATCAGAAACATAGTGTATTGCTAAGAATAGCCCTGTAGCGATTTGTACAATTAAACATAATCCTAATAGTGAGCCTATATTTCATCATGAAGAAATATTGGATGGGGCAGGCAGGTCGATGAATGCGCTGTTGATAATTTTTGTTAGTGGGTGGGTTTTGCGTAAGATTGCCATGCAGTTTTTGTAGTTGAGTTACAACGGTGATTTTTCAAGTCATTAGTCCTGGTTAAAATCCTGGCAAGAATTATGGTTTTTATAGTAATTTTTTCTATAATTTTTTTAATTAGTTTAATTGCAGTAGCATCTAATCCTTCTCCATATTTTGCAGCATTTGGGTTAATAGTTGCGGCGGGTGCCGGATGTGGAATATTAATGCAGTGTGGTATAACTTTTTTGTCTATGATTTTGTTTTTAATTTATTTAGGTGGTATGTTGGTAGTATTTGCGTATTCGGCTGCATTAGCGGCGGAGCCTTACCCTCGTGCGTGGGGTTCTTGGGAAGTTTTTTCTTATGTACTAGGGTATGTATTGTTAATTGTTGGAATATGGGTGGTGTTTGTTGGGAATTTTGAGGTATTTGATAGTATTGAGGTGTGTTTTAATGCTGTACGACGGTATGTTGGGGTAGCAGAAGTGTATAATGCTGGGGGTTATATATTGTTGATTGTTGGGTGAGTATTATTAATGGCTTTATTAGTTGTTTTAGAATTAACTCGAGGTTATTCCCGTGGTTGTTTGCGTGCAGTTAGATGTAGATAACAAAAATTATAATAATAAGGAGTGATAGAATTATTATTGATAGATAGGTTTTAATGAGGCCTTTATTTGCGTGTGAAATTTTTTGGGTTAAGATGAGTTGAGAATTAGTAATGCCTTTAGGTCCTAGTTCTTCTATTCATAGTTGATCTGATATTTGTGTGGAAGAGGTTAGTCCTAATATTAGCGGTAGTTTTGATATTAGGCGATGAATAATGTGAGGGTAGAAGCCTAATATATTAGAAAAGTTATGTGTAGATTTTGTGGGGTTAATTTTGATTTGTTTATTTGCTATTGAGGCCAGTTCTAATGCTGTAAGTAGGCCGAGAAGGGAAACAATTAGGGCAGTTAATTTGAGTGCGGGTGGTATTGTAAGTATTTGAGTTTTGTTTGGAAGGATATATTGGCATAGGATAAATCCGGCAATAATGCTTCCTCATGCGAGTCGTTTGATGGGGTTAATAATTAGTGGATTATTTTCATTTACCGGGGAGAGGGGTAAGGTTCGCGGATTATTTATAAGAACAAAGTAGATAACGCGTAGGCTATATACGGCGGTGAAGGAAGTGGCGATTAACGTAAGTACTAGGGCTCAGGCGTTTAGGTGCGAGGTGTTGAGGGCTTCAATAATTGCGTCTTTTGAGAAGAAGCCGGCTAGAAATGGAGTTCCCATTAGTGCGAGGCTGCCGATGGTAAGACATGAAGATGTTAGTGGAAGTATTTTGTGAATACCTCCCATTTTACGAATGTCTTGTTCATCATTTAAAGAATGAATAATTGATCCTGAACATAGGAATAATATGGCTTTGAAGAATGCGTGGGTGCAGATGTGGAGAAATGCTAGTTGTGGTTGATTAAGTCCGATCGCTACTATTATTAATCCTAGTTGGCTAGATGTGGAGAATGCGATGATTTTTTTGATGTCATTTTGTGTAAGGGCGCAGGTGGCAGTAAAAAGAGTGGTGATTGCGCCAAGACAAAGTGTGGCGGTGAGGATGTTATTATTGTTTTCGATTAGGGGGTGTAGGCGAATTAGTAGAAAAATGCCGGCAACAACTATTGTGCTAGAATGAAGTAGGGCGGATACTGGAGTGGGGCCTTCTATTGCAGCTGGCAGTCATGGGTGGAGGCCGAATTGAGCCGATTTGCCTGTTGCCGCTAGTAGAAGTCCGGCTGCCGGAAGGGTTATATCTATATTTTTAGTAAGGATAAATAATTGTTGAATATCTCATGAGTTGGTGTTAACTAGAAGTCAAGATATCGTTATTATTAGGCCAATATCTCCCACGCGATTGTAAATTACTGCTTGTAATGCAGCTATATTGGCATCAGCACGGCCATACCATCATCCAATTAATAGGAATGATATAATACCCACCCCCTCCCAGCCAATAAAAAGTTGGAATATGTTATTAGCTGTAACTAGAATAATTATGGCAATAAGGAATGTTAATAAATATTTAAAGAATCGATTGATTATAATGTCTGTATGTATATAATAAATAGCAAATTCTAGAATAGATCAGGTTACGTAAAGTGCAATTGTTATAAAGATTATGGAGTATTGATCAAATTGGAAGCTAATATTAATTTCTGTTGGTGAGATGTAGAATCATCGGTAGTAGATGGTAAAGGATTGAAGATTTATGCTTAAGCAGGTAATGGATGGAATTAGGCTTACTAGAAAAGATAGTTTTACAGCGTTTTTTACATGGTGTAGTCAGTTGTTTGATGGTTTTGTTAGCAATGATATTATAATAGGTAGAATGAGGATAATGATTGTTAGGGATAGACAAGTTAGGAATATTTGTGATAATTGAGTAATAGACATAGCTTTCACTTGGATTTGCACCAAGAGTTTTTGGTTCCTAAGACCAATGGATAACTATTATCCTTTGAAAGCGGTGAGTGATCCTTGGAGTTTAACCAAGGTAATAAGAATTAGCAGTTCTTAGTGCGCAGGCATCTCTCGGTCAATAAGAAGAGTTTAACTTCTATTATTAGAATCACAATCTAATGTCTTGTTTAGACTATATTAACATCAACATCATCCTCAGATGAGTTCAGGCTTAATTATTAGGAGAATAATTGGGATGATATGTAGGGTTAGCAGGAGATGTTCTCGGGTATGAGAGGATTCTATAGGGGTTAGGTTGTTCGGGATAGGTCCTCGTTGTGAAGATATATATAGGTAGAGTGAATAGCTGGCTGTAATTAGGGTTCCGACACCGGTTAGTATAATAGTTCAATTAGATCAGTTAAATATCGAAATTATAATTATTAGTTCGCCTATTAGGTTGGGGAGAGGCGGTAGGGCTATGTTTGCTAGGCTTATAATGAATCATCAGGTTGCTATGAGAGGTATGGCAACTTGTATACCTCGTGCTAATAGGAGTGTTCGGGAGTGGGTTCGCTCGTATGTGGTATTAGCAAGGCAAAATAGGGCTGATGAGGTTAGTCCGTGGGCAATTATTAAAATGATAGCTCCTGTGAAGCCTCATGGGGTTTGAATTAAAATGCCAGAGGCAACTAATCCTATGTGGCTGACGGATGAGTAGGCGATTAAGGATTTTATGTCAGATTGTCGCATGCAAATGGATCCTGTTATAATGATCCCTCAAAGTGCGAGAATAATAAATGGGTAGGCTAGTGATTTGGTTGCCGGTTCTAATATAATAGTTATTCGAATTATTCCATATCCGCCTAGTTTCAGAAGTACTGCAGCAAGGATCATTGATCCGGCGATTGGAGCTTCTACATGAGCTTTTGGGAGTCATAGGTGAACCCCATATAATGGTATTTTTACTAGGAAAGCGATAAGGCAAGCAGCTCATAGGAAGGTGTGGGCTCAATTATCAGGATAAATAGAAATAAGGTTGATTGAGAGTATTGATAGCGAACCGGCCGTGTTATAAAGGTAGAGGAGGGCGATCAGCAGGGGGAGGGAGCCGGCGAGTGTATAGAATAAAAAGTAGGTTCCTGCGTTAAGACGTTCTGCTTGATTTCCTCATCGTGTGATAATAATAAGGGTGGGGATTAGGGTGGCTTCAAATATAATGTAAAATAAAATAATTTCAGTGGCGCTGAAGGCTATAATAAGTAGGGTTTGTAGAGATACTAGTAGTGTGATGTAGGCTCGTTGGCGGTTAATTGGTTCTGTGGAGATATGGTTTTGGCTGGCAAGAATTATAAGTGGGAGTAATCAGCAGGTTAAGACAATTAGAGGGGTAGAAATCATGTCAGTGGCTATTAAAGAGTTAAGGTTTGATCATTGGGTTGTGGAATAGCATTTAAATAGTGAGAGTGATAAGGTGGCAATGATTAGGCTGTGAGCAGTTGTGATTGGTCATAATCATTTGAAATTTAGTATTCAGATTATTGGGAATAATATAATAGTTGGGAATAATAATTTTAGCATTGTAAGAGGTTAAGGTTTTGTAGGTGATCAGATCCGTGGGTGCGGGATGTGGCAACTAATAAGCTTAGGCCTAGGCCTGCTTCGCATGCCGATAGGGCTAAAAGTAGGAGTGGTGCGGAGGAGAATATAATTATGTCATTTAGAGAACATCATATTGTTAAGGCAATAAACAAGGATAATATTATTCCTTCAAGACATAAGAGGGCGGATAGTAGGTGTGTTCGGTTAAAAGTTAGGCCTGAGAGTCCCAGGGTAAAGGCGGCAGTTAGGGTAAATAAAATATGGGTCATTAAGTCTCTGTGGATTTGAGCCACAATCTATTGAGCCGAAATCAATAATCTTACGTTGGACTAGGGACTTATTCTGCTCATTCTAGGCCTCCTTGTAGTCATTCATAAATTAGGCCAATTGTTAGGAGGACGATGATGGTGAATGCTCATGTTAGTACGAGAGTCGGGTCTAAGTGAATGCTTCAGGGTAGTGGTAGGAGAAGAGCAATTTCTAGGTCAAATAGAAGGAATAGGATGGCAACGAGAAAAAATCGAATTGAGAATGGGAGACGGGCTGATCCAAGGGGGTCGAAGCCGCATTCATATGGAGATAATTTTTCTATGTCCGGATTTATTTGAGGTAACCAGAATGCGATAATAGCTAGGATAATTGAGATTATAGAGGAGATTAAGATTATAATTAGGATTAGATTCATTATCTTTCCTTGGGTTTTAACCAAGACTAAATAATTGGAAGTCATTTGTACTTTTTAATACTAGAAAGATTATGATCCTCATCAGTAGATAGATACGTAAAGGAAAAGTCAAACTACATCTACAAAATGTCAATATCATGCAGCAGCTTCGAAGCCAAAATGGTGGGAAGAGGTAAAGTGATATAGGATTTGTCGTAGGAGGCATACTGCTAAGAAGGTTGAACCAATAATAACATGGAGGCCGTGGAAACCTGTAGCGACGAAGAAGGTAGTTCCGTAAACACCGTCTGCGATAGTGAATGGGGCTTCGTAATATTCTATTGCTTGAAGGGCAGTAAAGTATAGGCCAAGAATAATAGTTAAGGTAAGCGCTTGTGTAGCTTCAGTTCGTTTTCCTTCTATTAGGCCGTGATGGGCTCATGTAACAGTAACGCCAGAAGCAAGGAGAACTGCTGTGTTTAAAAGTGGTACTTCAAACGGGTCTAAAGGTGTAATGCCAGTGGGTGGTCAAATGCCCCCGAGTTCTGGTGTAGGGGCTAAACTTGAATGATAAAATGCTCAGAAGAAGCCTAGGAAAAAGAATACTTCGGATGTAATGAATAGAATTATTCCGTAGCGTAGACCTTTTTGTACAGGGGGAGTATGATGTCCTTGAAATGTTCCCTCGCGAATAATATCTCGTCATCGTTGAATTATAGTTAAAATTATTAATAGGAGGCCTATTGCTAATAAGGTTATTGTTTTGAAGTGGAATCATACTGCTAATCCGGAGGTTAATAGGAGTGCGGCAACTGCCCCAGTTAAGGGTCATGGGCTTGGGTCAACCATGTGATATGCGTGTGCTTGATGGGCCATTAAACGTTTTCTTGTAGATAGAGGCTTAATAGAAGAACAAATACATATGCTTGGATTATGGCAACAGCGATTTCTAGAATAGTTAATAGGGCTAATACAATAAGTGTTAATATAGCAACTGTTGGTATAATAGATAATATAACAAAGGTTGCTGTAGAAATTAATTGAATAAGTAGGTGTCCTGCGGTAAGGTTTGCAGTTAGTCGAACGCCTAGGGCTAATGGTCGGATGAATAGGCTAATCGTTTCGATAATGATTAAGACTGGGATTAGTAAGGTTGGTGTACCTTCTGGTAGAAGGTGAGCCAAAGAGTGGGTTGGTTGATTTCGTATACCAATTAGGACGGTAGCTAATCATAATGGTACAGCGAGTGCTATATTTATAGATAGTTGGGTGGTTGGGGTAAATGTGTATGGTAGGAGGCCTAAAAGGTTTAATGTAATTAGGAAGAGAAGGAGGGCGGTTAAAATTATGGCTCATTTATGGGCTCCAATGTTTAGGGGTAATATGAGTTGGCTTGTAGAACGGGAAATAAATCAGGATTGTATAGTAATTAGGCGATTATTTACTCATCGTTTATAAGGTGATGGAAATAGTATTCATGGGAGTAGGAGGGCAATGGCGATTAATGGAATACCTAAAAAGGATTGGCTGGCAAATTGGTCAAAAAAGCTTAATGTCATGGTCAGGATCAGATTTCTGTTATTAAACTAGATGAGTCTTTAGAAGTTGGTTCGTTTGGGGTTTTATGTGAGGTGACTTTATTTGGTAGAATAGTTAAGAATACGGCTCATGTAAAAATTAAGATGGTAAATCAGGGGTCTGGGTTAAGTTGTGGCATTCATTAAGGGTGGTTGGGAGTCACCTATTTTTAGCTTAAAAGGCTAATGCTATACCCTATTAGCTTCTTAATGAAGATTCTGCTAGTATTGATGAAGATCAGGATTCAAAGTATTTTACTGGCGAAGATTCAATCGCAATAGGTATAAAGCTGTGGTTTGCTCCACAAATTTCTGAGCATTGGCCGAAGAAGATTCCTGGTCGAGTGGCAATAAATGTGGCTTGATTAAGTCGTCCTGGTACGGCATCTATTTTTAGGCCTAATGATGGTACTGCTCATGAGTGAAGGACGTCTTCAGCGGTGATAAGTATTCGCACTGGAGATCCTGTTGGGACAACTATTCGGTGGTCTGTGTCAAGGAGGCGGAATTGCCCAGGTAGAAGGTCTTGTGTTGGAATTATGTATGAGTCAAAGTTTAATGTTTCGTAATCTGTATATTCATAACTTCAGTATCATTGATGTCCTGTGGCTTTAATGGTTAGGTGGGGATCATTGATTTCATCTATAAGATAAAGGATTCGAAGTGATGGTAGGGCAATAGTAATCAATACTAGAGCCGGTATAACTGTTCATACCATTTCAATTTCTTGAGCATCAAGTAGGTGTTTATTAGTTAGTTTTGTTGAGACAGTTGTTGTAATAATATAAAGTACTAGTGTGCTAATTAGGAAAACAATTATTAGAGCGTGGTCGTGAAAATGGAGAAGTTCTTCTATAATAGGGGAGGATGCGTCTTGAAGTCCTAGTTGTGCTGGGTGGGCCATAGGTAAGATATATGGGAATTTAACCCATAATTTTGCCTTGACAAGGCAGAGTTATAGTTTAACTAATATCTTATAAGAAAGTGGCAGAGTGGTTATGCAGCCGGCTTGAAATCGGTTTAAGGGGGTTCAATTCCTTCCTTTCTCGAGATTGAGGTGATTGAACGAATGCTGGTTCTTCATATGTGTGGTAAGGTGGAGGACAGCCGTGAAGTCATTCAATATTAGTATATGTTAGGTCTACTGTTTGTACTTCTCGTTTGGCTGCGAATGCTTCTCAAAGAATAAATAGGAATATAATAACAGCTGTAAGGGAAATTATGGATCCGATGGAGGATAAAGAGTTTCATAAAGTATATGCGTCAGGGTAGTCTGAGTAGCGTCGTGGTATTCCAGCCAATCCGAGGAAATGTTGAGGAAAGAATGTTAGGTTGACTCCAATAAATATAATTCCGAAGTGGATTTTGGTTCATGTCGGATGAAGTGTATATCCTGAGAATAATGGGAATCAGTGGACGAAGCCTCCTATAATAGCAAATACGGCTCCTATGGAGAGAACATAGTGGAAGTGTGCAACTACATAATACGTATCGTGAAGTATAATATCTAATGATGAGTTTGCTAGAATAATGCCAGTTAGTCCCCCAACTGTGAAAAGGAAAATGAAACCCAGGGCTCATAGCATAGGAGTTTCTCATTTAATTGCGCCTCCGTGTAATGTAGCAAGTCAGCTAAATACTTTAACTCCAGTTGGAATAGCAATAATTATAGTGGCGGATGTGAAGTAGGCTCGGGTGTCAACATCTATACCAACTGTAAATATGTGGTGGGCTCAGACGATAAATCCTAAGAGTCCAATCGCTATTATTGCTCATACTATTCCTATATATCCGAATGGTTCACTTTTACCTGAATAATAGGCTACGATATGAGAGATTATGCCGAACCCCGGGAGAATCAGAATATATACTTCGGGGTGGCCAAAGAATCAAAATAAATGTTGGTAAAGGATTGGGTCTCCACCACCCGCTGGGTCGAAGAAGGTAGTATTGAGGTTTCGGTCTGTTAGGAGCATTGTAATGCCTGCAGCTAAAACAGGAAGGGATAATAGAAGAAGAATTGCGGTAACTAATACTGATCATACAAATAGAGGGGTTTGATATTGTGAAGTGGATGGGGGTTTTATATTAATAATTGTAGTAATGAAGTTAATTGCCCCTAGAATTGAGGAGGCACCTGCCAGGTGAAGTGAAAAGATAGCCAGGTCAACTGATGCCCCTGCATGTGCTAGATTTCCTGCTAGCGGTGGGTATACTGTTCATCCGGTTCCAACCCCTGCTTCTACAGCGGAAGATGTTAGTAGGAGAAGAAGTGAAGGTGGGAGGAGTCAGAAGCTTATATTATTTATACGCGGGAAAGCTATATCGGGGGCCCCAATTATCAGTGGCACCAGTCAGTTACCAAATCCGCCAATTATAATTGGTATTACTATGAAGAAAATTATTACGAATGCATGAGCAGTGACGATAACATTGTAGATTTGGTCATCTCCTATTAGAGCTCCTGGTTGGCCAAGTTCTGCACGAATTAAAAGGCTTAATGCGGTTCCTACTATTCCGGCCCAGGCACCAAAGATTAAATAAAGGGTGCCAATGTCTTTGTGATTTGTTGAGAATAGTCAGCGGGTGATGGTCACAGGTAAGATGGCTGAGTGTTTAAGCGGCAGGCTGTAGCCCTGTAAATGAAGGTTTAATTCCTTCTCTTATCAAGCCTTGTGGTGTAGCTACATGCAGGATTGCAAATCCTGAGACGTAGGTTAACGCCTGCCGGGGCTTCCTCCCGCCTTTTAGAATTTCGGCGGGAGGAAAGCCTAGGTGGAAGCTTGCCGGTTAAAGCTTTTAGCTGTTAACTAAATGTATGTAGGATTGAGGCCTACCCTCCTAGTAGGGTTTTAGCTTAATTAAAGTGTTTGATTTCCATTCAGGAGATGTGGGATAAAGTCCTGCAAATCCTATTAAGCAGGAGTTAGAGGATTTTAACCTCTGTCTAAAGCTTTGAAGGCTTTTGGTTTAAGTTAATCTAAACTCCTAAAATATAGAGATAATTGAAGGTGAAATTGGAAGTAGAGTGATGGATATAATAACCATAATAGGTAAAATAGAGGTTGATTTGCTTTTAATATTTCAGTTAATTATATGTGAGTATGTATTAGGTGTAATTGTTGTGGTGAGGGAATAGGAGAGTCGGAGATAAAAATATAGGCTGAGGAGGGCAGATAAGGCTATTAGCGTGGCAGTAAGTGTGAGGCTTTGATTTGTTAATTCCTGTAGGATAAGTCATTTTGGTATAAATCCGGATAATGGGGGTAGGCCTCCTAATGATAGTAGAGCAAGTATTGCAATGGCAGATAGGATAGGGAATTTTGATCAGTTTAGGGCTATGGAGTTAATAGTGGTAGAGTTTATGGTATTAAAGATTATGAATATAGTTGTAGTTAAGATGATATACATGGTTAGGTTAATAATTGCTAGGGTTGGTATGAAGTGTATAATTGAGATGATTCAGCCTAAGTGTGCAATGGATGAGTAGGCTATAATTTTTCGGATTTGAGTTTGATTAAGTCCACCTCAGCCACCAATAATTGTAGATATTAGTCCTAGGGCAATTATGAGTTCTGGTATGAGGTTATTAGAAATTTGGTAGAGGAGTGCTAGAGGTGCAAGTTTTTGTCAGGTGGCTAAGATTAGTCCTGTATTTAGTGTAATTCCTTGTATTACTTCTGGTAATCAGAAGTGTATAGGGGCTACGCCTAGTTTGATGGCAATTGCTAGTGTTATAAGTGCAGATACTGGTATTGATATATCTTGAATTAGTCATTGTCCTGATTGTCAGGCATTAAATAAGCCAGTGAATAGAAGTAGTGCTGCAGCTGCAGCTTGAGTAATAAAGTATTTTGTTGCGGCTTCAACAGCTCGTGGGTGGTGGTGGCGGGCTATAAGGGGAATAATAGCTAGAGTATTAATTTCTAAACCTATTCATGCAAGAAGTCAGTTGGAGCTAGCAAAGGTTAGAGTTGTTCCTAATCCTAGGCTAATAAGTATTGTTGATAGGATGTATGGGCTCATTAGTATGGGAAGGATTTTAACCAACATGTTTGGGGTCTGGGCCCAAAAGCTTAAATTAGCTGACCTTACTAGGAAGTGGTGTAATGGGAGCACTAAAAGTTTTGATCTTTTTAGTGGAGGTTCGAATCCTTCTTTCCTAGGCACTAAGGGGGTTTGAACCCCTATTTTCTACTCTATCAAAGTAGTCCTTAGCTTTCGGGCATAGGGCCTAAATTTGTGGGGGAGATCCTGCTAGGGAAATTGGGAGGGAGATGTGTCAGATAATTAAGGCGAGGGTAAGTGGTAAGAAGCTTTTTCATACTAGGTGTATAAGTTGATCATATCGGAATCGTGGGTAGGAGGCGCGTACTCAAAGGAATATGGATGCTAAAATTATAGTTTTAACTGCTCAGCTAAGGTTGATGGTTAATGCATTGAATGATGGGCCGAGGAATAGAATAGCAGAAAGAGCATTTATTAGTAAGATATTTGTGTATTCTGCAAGGAAGAAAAGGGCGAAGGGTCCTCCTGCATATTCAACATTAAAGCCCGAAACTAGTTCAGATTCTCCTTCTGTGAGGTCAAATGGGGCTCGGTTTGTTTCTGCTAAGGTGGAGATAAATCATATTGTGGCTAGTGGTCAGGCTGGTAAAATAAGTCATACTGCCTCTTGTGCGGTGTTGAATATAGTTAGTGTAAATGCTCCGGTAAATATAATTAGGGAAAGGATGATCAGGCCTAATGTAACTTCGTAAGAAATTGTTTGGGCTACTGCTCGGAGTGCACCAATTAGGGCATATTTTGAATTTGAGGCTCAGCCTGAACCCAAAATAGAGTAGACAGAGAGACTTGAGACTGCTAAGATGAAGAGGATGGTAAGGTTTAAGTCTGTTAGTGTAAGTGGTATGGGGAGAGGAATTCATAAAATAAGGGCTAGTGTGAGGGCAAGTGTTGGGGTAAGTAAGAAAAGGGTTGGGGAGGAGGTTGATGGTTTTACTGGTTCTTTAATAAATAGTTTTACTCCATCTGCGATTGGTTGTAGAAGTCCGTAGGGGCCAACAATATTAGGTCCTTTTCGTAGTTGTATATAGCCGAGAATTTTTCGTTCAACTAGAGTAAGGAAAGCTATTGCTAGAAGAATCGGAATAATATATATAAGTGGGTTAATAATTAGTGTAATAAAGGTCATAGTTAGAAAGGGGAGTCGAACCCCTGGGAGTAAGGGCTTAGGCCTTATGCAATTACCGGGCTCTGCCACTCTAACTGACCCTGATCTTGGGTGAAAATTTTGTTCATTATTATCTACTTGATTTGGTTTCAGTAGGTTAAGGGGAGGCATGTTTTTAATATAGGCCTCATTTATCCAATCCTTTCGTACTAGGATAAATAACTTCATAGATAGAAACTGACCTGGATTACTCCGGTCTGAACTCAGATCACGTAGGACTTTAATCGTTGAACAAACGAACCCTTAATAGCGGCTGCACCATTAGGATGTCCTGATCCAACATCGAGGTCGTAAACCTTTTCGTCGATTTGGGCTCTTGGAAAAGATTGCGCTGTTATCCCTGGGGTAACTTGGTTCGTTGATCAGATTAGTCTGGATCTTAATGTCAGATGTCCTGATGCTTTGAATTGTCATTCTTAGCTTATAAAGCTGTGCTTCAATCGTCGCTGAGGATATTTTGTTCTCAGTGGTCGCCCCAACCTAAGACTGTATGGCCATAACGCTAAGTTTATTTATATGGTAGGGTATAGTGGGGAGTCGTTTGGATTTAGTCTAAAGCTCCACAGGGTCTTCTCGTCTTATGGTTTTATGCCCGCTTCTGCACGGGTAGATCAATTTAATTGACTGGAGAAAAGAGACAGTTGAACCCTCGTGGGGCCATTCATACCAGTCCCCATTTAAAGGACAAGTGATTATGCTACCTTTGCACGGTCAGGTTACCGCGGCCGTTAAACTTGTGTCACTGGGCAGGCAGGACCTTCAATACATGAAAAGCTGAAGGCGATGTTTTTGGTAAACAGGCGGGGTTCGAGTTTGCCGAGTTCCTTTTTTCTCTTTTAGTCTTTCCTTTGGGCACTCTTGTGTAAGATTAACGATAAGGTTAATAGGATTTTCTTGTTTTTATTATATACGCTATTTGATCCTCTGGAGGGTTCGTTTAAATGTTAGTGGTTTGTCCGTTCTAACTTACACTTGTGCTAGGAGAAAATCATTTTTCTTATTACTAATTCTAGCATAATTTCTTCTATTGGGATAGAATAACTTGATATTTATAGGGGATTTAGAGGTTATATCTGGATATTTGGGTATTTGGGTTTTGTAATATTTAAGCTTTAACGCTTTCTTAAAAGGTGGCTGCTTTCAGGCCCACTTGGATCTTATCCTTTAAAATTATGATCTTTTTCCTCCTTATTGGGTTGTTTCCCAGTTCATAGGAGCTGTACCTCCTGTGAATAACTCTCAAATATCCTTGAAATTTTTTAGTAAGAACTTGTTTATTTTTTAGAATATTTGAGGCTGAACTTTTATTCATTTCTCAAGTAACCAGCTATCACTAGGCTCGTTAGGCTTGTCACCTCTACTTGGAAGTCTTCCCACTCTTTTGCCACAGAGACGGGTTGGTCCTTTCAACTGCTTCGAAGTAGCTCGTCTAGTTTCGGGGGGTCAAACTATAAATCATTTTGCTTGGGCTTACTTACTAGATCATGATGCAAAAGGTACGAGATTTAATCTCTGCTATGTTGTGCTTTGACGATTTATTTCATTTCTTTTTCAGCTTTCCCTTGCGGTACTATTGCTATAGCTCTGTTGTTCTCTTTCTATCACCTATACTGGAGTTAACAAATGTTTTGTTTTTATTATTTGAGTATATATTTTAATAATTGTTTGGTTTATGTATGGTTAGGCTAGCTGTAATGCTCAAAATGGTCTGAATTGCGCAGACTTCATCTCAGTGTAAGGGAGATACTTTTCTATTAAGCTACATTCTGATTGTTCCAAGCACACCTTCCGGTACGCTTACCATGTTACGACTTGCCTCCTCTTCTTGATAATGGTGTTTTATTAAATTTTTTTGGATATTTCGAGGAGAGTGACGGGCGGTGTGTGCGCGCTTCAGTGCCAGTTTCAGTGGGGCACTCTATTCCCCGCTTACTGCTAAATCCTCCTTCAGACACAGGTTTCATAGTGTCGTCCGTGTGTTCTAATTTAGAAAATGTAGCCCATTTCTTCCCACATCATAAGCTACACCTTGACCTGACGTATTAAGTTCTACTTATTTTGCCTACTTATGGTCTCTCAGAAGGTAGGCTGGCGACGGCGGTATATAGGCTGGATGCAAGATGTGGTGAGGTTTAACGAGGATTATCGATTATAGAACAGGCTCCTCTAGGTGGTTCTGAAGCACCGCCAAGTCCTTTGGGTTTTAAGCTTGCGCTCGTAGTAACCTGGCGAGCGGCTTAGTATTTATGCCGCCTTAGTTTAGTTCCAAGCATAGTGGGGTATCTAATCCCAGTTTGTGCCTTGGTTTTCGTGGGTTCACATGTGATGAGATAACTTTCGTTTATGATTTTCATATACTTGTTAGCGTATGACAGCTTAAAGGTATTTTGTTCTCAGTTTATAGTTTATTGTTAACCACGCCATACGCCGAATGACCATCATTTTGAGCCTCTCGTATAACCGCGGTGGCTGGCACGAGTTTTACCGGCTCTATTTAACTATAACTAGGTCTAGCTTTCGCTGATTGCCTAATATTTATCACTGCTGAAATCCCGTGGGGGTGTGGCTAAGCAAGGCGTCTTGGGCCGTGGACACGAGCCTGATGCCGGCTCCTTATCTTCTACTAGGAAGATTGAGGGCATTTTCACCGGAGCGCGGATACTTGCATGTGTAAGTTTAGTTAAAAATGATAGTAAGACTAGGACCAAATCTTTGTGCTTGTGGGACTTTTCTAGGGTCCATCTTAACATTTTCAGTGTTATGCTTTGAGGTTAAGCTACACTAGC